TAATCAGATAATTCACGAATCATTTAGTCAAATTGCATCTCCGAGTTGGCCAAATTCTTCATTGACAGAAAAAAAAATCAAGGATCTGACCGATAGAACAAATAAAATAAAAAAAAAAATAGAAAGAATCAAAAAAGAGAAAGAAAAAGTAACTTCAAGAATAAATAATCTTAGTCTTAACAAAAAAAGTTATAATGCAAAAATATTCAACAAAAAATGGAAAATATTAAAAAGAATAAGTACTCGATTAATCCTAAATTTGGCATTTTTTGTTCAAAATTTTCCATTTTTTGTTGAATATTGGATTCAAAAACAAATTTTGAAATTTAATAAAGATAAAGAAAGTAGAATATATAAAGAAAGTAGAATATATAAAAAATACGAAATGGTTATGATTTTTTTTGAATTAACAAAAAAAATAACAAAAAAAATTGAAGAAAGAATTAATAAAAAAAAGAAAACTCCAATTGCGTTTATTTTGACTATAAAAAACTCGCTTGATCATATTAGTAATATTAAAGCAAATTCACATTTTTTTCATGACTTATCATACGTGTCACAAGCATATGTATTTTACAAATTATCACAAATTCAAGTTAGTAACTCGTTAAGATCTGTTGTTCAGCAATATCGAGGAATCCACCCCTTTCTTAAGCCTAAAATAAAGGATTTTTTTGAAACACAAGGAATGGTTCATTCGAAATTAGCAGATAAGAAACTTTCGAATTATGAAATGAATCGATGGAAAAACTGGTTAAAAGGAATGATTCATTCGAAATTAGCAGATACGAAACTTTCGAATTATGAAATCAATCAATGGAAAAACTGGTTAAGAGGGAATTATCAATACCATTTATCTCAGACCAGATGGTCTAGATTAATACCAGAAAAATGGCGAAATACAATTCATCGGCGTCGTATAGCTAAAAAAGAAAATTTAAGCAAATGGCATTCATATGAAAAAGACCAATTAATTGATTCCAAAAAAAAATTTCAAGTATATTCATTATTGAATCAAGACAATAATTTTCTAAAAAACTATAGATATGATTTTTTATCATATAAATTTCTTAATTATGATTATGAAAATAAGACGCAAAGTTTTTGTTATAGATCTCCCCTTCATAAGAACCAAGAGATTTCTTATAATATGGGAAACCCGACGGAGCGAAAATATTTGGATTGGAAAATTGTAAATTCTTATCTTCAGCAAAAAAAAGAGATTTTGGGTCTTTTTTATCTTATGATGATGATTCCCGAAATCAATCCAATCAATCCACCAAATTCCTACAAAGAGTTTTTTGATTGGATGGGAATGAATAAAAAAAAAATGCCAAAGCATTCCATATCGAATCTGGACCTTTGTTGGTTCTTCCCAGAATTTGTGTTACTTTATAAGACATATAAAATGAAACCTTGGTTTATACCAAGCAAATTACTTCTTTTCAATTTAAATGATAAAAAAATGAATGAAAAGGAAGAAAAGGAAAAAGGAAGTTTTTTGATAGCATTGAATAAAAAGCATCCAAATCAAGAAGAAAAAGAACCCACAAGCGGAAGAGATTGGAGATCCGCTATCTCACACCATGACCACGACGAAATATTGTCACCAGAGTGGGAAAAATGCGCAAAGACCACGGAAGAACTAGATTTCTTCCTGGAACATTATTTGCTTTTTCAACTTGGATGGGCTAAGACTGTGAATGAAAGAATGATCAATAATTTCAAGGTATATGCTCTCTTGATTAAACTGATAGATCCAAGACAAATTATTATATCCTCGACTCAAAAGAAAACACTGAGTTTGGATATAATACCGAATCAGAGAGATTTCCATATTTCAGAATTCGTACGGGGTGGAACATTTTTTTTAGAACCCATTCGTCGGCCTAGACAAAAAGATGGGCAATTGATTCTGTATCAAACCATAGGTATTTCGTTGGTTCATAAGAGTAACCATCAAACGAATAAAAAATACCAAGAGCAAAGATATGTTTCAAAACATAATTTTGGTGAAACTATTTCACCACGTCAGAGAATAGCTGGAAATAGAGACAAAAATCGTTTTGATTTACTTGTTCCTGAAAATATTTTATCGTTTAGGCGTCGTAGAAAATTAAGAATTCTAATTTGTTTCAATTCAAAGAATAGAAATTATATAGACAGAAATCCGGTATTTTCGAACGAAACGAACGTAAAAAACCGCAGCCAAGTTTTATATAACAATAACCATCTTGATAGAGAGAAAAATCAATTAATGAAAGTCAAGCTCTTTCTTTGGCCTAATTATCGATTAGAAGACTTAGCTTGTATGAATCGTTATTGGTTTGATACCAATAATGGCAGTCGTTTCAATATGTTAAGGACATATCTCTACCCCCGATTGAAAATTTATTGAAAATTTGTGGACAATACACTGTTTATATATATCCTATACCCTATAATTATATACCCTATCCTATTATAGGATATAGGAAAACAAACAAATATACAGATCACATATCTTCTCTCACATTTCATTCTAGTATCCAGAAATGAAGAATTTCTCAATTAGATCCCGAAATGAATCAACAAAATCTTCTTCGTTTTAGGTCGAAATTCTTCGATGAAAAAATGTACCAATCTTTTTCTATTCCCATCTAAATCCAATTTGAAATTGGATTGATTGATTTGAATTCAGAAAATTAGGATTTCATAAAGAAATTTGGGTTAGATTATTATATTCAAATTATATTCAAATTAATAGCATTATTATTACTGATCGGTAAAATCTATATCTGTAAAAAAGAGGGGGGAATTTTTTTATGGTAAAAAATTCATTCATTTCAGTTATTTCTCAAAAAGAAAATGAAGAAAACAAGGGGTCTGTTGAATTTCAAGTATTCAGTTTCACCACTAAGATAAGGAAACTTACTTCACATTTAGAATTGCACAAAAAAGACTTTTCATCTCAGAGAGGTTTGCGAAAAATTTTGGGAAAACGTCAACGACTGCTGGCCTATTTGTCAAAAAGAAATAGAGGGCGTTATAAAGAATTAATCGGTAAGTTGGATATTCGAGAGATAAAAACTCGTTAATTTGAAGCGCGATACCGTTTGCGCTTAGTCGTTTTAATTTTTATGAACTTCTTTTTACTTTCAGCAATGCATGGAAGAATGACTCGGGAAAAACTTATGATTGCACCAACTACAAGAAAAGACCTCATGATAGTCAATATGGGCCCTCACCACCCATCAATGCATGGTGTTCTTCGACTGATCGTTACTCTCGATGGTGAAGATGTTATTGACTGTGAACCAATATTGGGTTATTTACATAGAGGGATGGAGAAAATTGCGGAAAATCGAACAATTATACAATATTTGCCTTATGTGACACGTTGGGATTATTTAGCTACTATGTTCACAGAAGCAATAACCGTAAATGGACCCGAACAGCTGGGCAATATTCAAGTACCTAAAAGGGCTAGCTATATCAGAGCGATTATGTTGGAGTTGAGTCGTATCGCTTCCCATTTGTTATGGCTTGGCCCTTTTATGGCAGATATTGGGGCACAGACCCCTTTCTTCTATATTTTTCGAGAACGCGAATTAATATATGACCTATTTGAAGCTGCTACCGGTATGCGCATGATGCATAATTATTTTCGTATCGGAGGAGTCGCTGCCGATCTACCTCATGGCTGGATAGATAAATGTTTGGATTTTTGTGATTCTTTTTTAAGCGGGGTTGCTGAATATCAAAAGCTTATTACGCGGAATCCTATTTTTTTAAAACGAGTTGAGGGCGTAGGCATTATTGGCGGAGAAGAAGCACTAAATTGGGGTTTATCAGGGCCAATGCTACGAGCTTCCGGAATACAATGGGATCTTCGTAAAGTTGATCGTTATGAGTGTTACGACGAATTTGATTGGGAGATTCGATGGCAAAAAGAAGGGGATTCATTAGCCCGTTATTTAGTACGAATCAGTGAAATGACAGAATCCATCAAAATTATCCAACAGGCTCTGGAAGGAATTCCCGGGGGGCCCTTTGAAAATTTAGAAGGCCGACGCTTTGATAGAATAAAAGACCCCGAATGGAATGATTTTGAATATCGATTTATTAGTAAAAAACCTTCTCCAACTTTTGAATTATCCAAACAAGAACTTTATGTAAGAGTCGAAGCACCAAAAGGTGAATTGGGAATTTTTCTGATAGGAGATCGCAGTGTTTTTCCTTGGAGATGGAAAATCCGACCGCCGGGTTTTATCAACTTGCAAATTCTTCCGCAGCTAGTTAAAAGAATGAAATTGGCCGATATTATGACGATACTAGGTAGCATAGATATCATTATGGGAGAAGTTGATCGTTGAAATGATAATTGATACACCAGAAATACAAGCCATCAATTCTTTTTTCAGATTGGAATCCTTAAAAGAAGCCTACGAGATCATATGGATGCTTGTCCCTATTTTCATTCTTGTATTAGGAATTACACTAGGTGTACTAGTAATTGTTTGGTTAGAAAGAGAAATATCTGCAGGGATACAACAACGTATTGGCCCCGAATACGCGGGGCCTTTGGGAATTCTTCAAGCTTTAGCAGATGGTACAAAACTACTTTTCAAAGAGAATCTTCTTCCATCTAGAGGAGATACTCGCTTATTCAGTATCGGGCCATCCATAGCAGTCATATCTATTTTACTAAGTTATTCAGTAATTCCTTTTAGCTATCGCTTTATTCTAGCCGATCTTAGTATTGGTGTTTTTTTATGGATCGCCGTTTCAAGCCTTGCTCCCGTTGGACTTCTTATGTCGGGATATGGATCCAACAATAAATATTCCTTTTTAGGTGGATTAAGGGCTGCTGCTCAATCAATTAGTTATGAAATACCATTAACTCTATGTGTATTATCAATATCTCTACGTGTGATTCGGTAAGACATAAAATTTTCCCTATTTCTTTTCAGAAAGTTAAATGATTTGAATATCCATTTTTTTATTCATCGTTGGGTTGATGAATTAAACCAGATAGTTATATGAGTGAAATAAAACGGCTTAAAAATTTGCTGTTAAAGGACTTCAATCTCATTTCCTATGTACAAGAATTAAGTGAAAGTAAACATAAGCAGTCGAGACTGTTTACCCCAAGTTACCCCAAGATTGGTTGGTTAGTCATCATGGCTTGAAGCGGGTTCAAAAGATCAACCATATGGGGTTTTTACTATACTATTACCATAGATGTATTACCCTACTAATGCGAGATTCCAAAAAATAAATAATAATAAAATTGATACACAAAAGAAATAGACGAAAAGATAAGAAGAAATACGGCCACCTCCTATATATTTGATACCTTCTCCTACAAAGAAACTCATAACACCAAACCCATTCGTAATTCCATCAATTACTCGTCTATCAAAAAAATCTGTTACTTGAGCCAACTCCCTTATTCCCCTAGTAAAGCATGTTGTATAAAAAGCATCGATATAAGCACGATTATATGACCAATCATACAGGCCATTTATAATTTTATCCCAACATTTTCTTTTTGGACCTAGCTTAACAAATGAATTTATTAAGTCGAAATTTTTGAAAGAGGAATAAATGGGTTTGTATAAAAAAGACGCTAGAAATATTCCAAAAGAAGCTATACTGACTGAAAAAACTGCATCTTTCAAAAATTCATACCAACCTGTTGAATCTTTTGACTTTTGATCTAAAAGGTTAATAGATGGAGCTAACCATTTTGATAATATATCAAAATCTGTTCCCTTTTGATTAAAGGGGATTCCTAGAGATCCAACAAACAAAGTAAATAGGACTAATATCAGTAAAGGAAATAACATCGTATTGTCCGATTCATAAGGATACCAAAAGGGCTTTTGATTATCAAAATTAAGAATATTAACCAAAAGCCCCTCCCTGCCCTTTTTTCTTACATTCTCATCACTTCGATATGTCTTTTTCGAAAAAGAAGAACTTTCATTATTATTCACTCTTAATAAACGAAAATTTTTGTTAATTCTTTTTGAACACCCTTTACCCCATAGGGATATGGAATAGAAAGAGGTATTTTGGTTGCCCCTATAATTTTGAAAATGAACGTTTAAATGTCCCTCAAAAGTAAGTAAATAGATACGAAACATATAAAATGCAGTTAATCCTGCTGTGGCCCAAGCTATTATTCCGAAAACCGGCGAATACAACCAACTATCATTAAGAATTTCATCTTTTGACCAAAAACAAGCAAGAGGTGGAATACCACAAAGAGAAAGTGTACCTAATAAAAAAGAGGTTTTGGTAATCGGTACATGTTTTGTTAAACCCCCCATAAGAACCATATTCTGGCTTTTCTCCGGAGAATAACCAACAAGAGTTTCCATTGAATGAATAACGGACCCAGAACCTAAAAATAATAATGCTTTGGAATAAGCATGAGTAATCAAATGAAATAAAGCACTGCGATAAGACCCCATTCCTAGAGCTAGCATCATATAACCCAATTGAGACATTGTCGAATAGGCTAAACCCCTCTTAATGTCTTTTTGAGCAAGAGCTAAAGTAGCTCCTAATAATAGTGTGATTACGCCGATCAACGAGATTAAATTCATTATATAAGGTATAACTATGAAAAGAGGGAGAAGGCGAGCTACAAGAAAAATCCCCGCTGCTACCATAGTCGCAGCATGTATAAGAGCCGAAATAGGGGTGGGTCCCTCCATAGCATCGGGTAACCACACATGAAGAGGAAATTGTGCAGATTTAGCAACTGCACCGGCAAATAATAGAGCAGCACACAAAGTAACAAATGGAAAATTGATTTCATTGTTATAAATCAAGTTATTGAGTATTTCGAATAAATCCCGAAATTCAAAGCTACCAGTTATCCAATAAAAACCTATAATTCCTAATAATAAACCAAAATCCCCTACACGATTCGTTACAAACGCCTTTTGACAAGCATTTGCCGCAGGAGGTCGTGTAAACCAAAATCCTATTAATAGATAGGAACACACTCCAACCAATTCCCAAAAAATATAAATTTGTATCAAATTTGAACTAGTAACTAATCCCAACATGGAAGTACTGAAGAAACTCATATAAGCAAAAAATCTCAAGTATCCTTGATCGTGAGCCATATAATTATCACTATAAATAAGAACCATAATTCCAACAGTAGTGATTAACATCGACATAATAGAAGTAAGTGGATCGAACAAATAGCCAAATTCTAAAGAAAAATCATTATCGAGGGTCCACGACCATACATATTGATAGATAGAACTGCTATTTATTTGTTGAATAGACAGATTCGTTGAAAAAATCATGACTATACTTAGCAAAAAAATACTTGGAAAGGCCCATATACGATGAAGATTTTTTGTCGCTGTCGGAAAAATAAGAAGTCCAACTCCTATTAACATAGGAACTGGAAGTGGAACGAAGGGCAAAATCCACGCATATTGATATGTCTGTTCCATAAAAAAAGTTTTTTAATTCTTAATTAATATTAATTGTTTCCGATTCGCCGGACCTTACCTCTTTTGAAAGGAGTCAATAAAAAAATGAAGATATGCAATAACTTAACCTAACTTAAATAGAATTTTTTTTCTTATTCTTTACTGAATTTCTGCTAAATATGTCAAATATTCAAATCAAGAAGTTACAATTGGTCAAATCATATGAAAGAAATAAATTAATTACGAGTCTCCTTGGAATTTTAAAATTCAAGTCGAATTCGGTATATTTTTCCCGAGTTTGACAAGTGACTAAAACTATTCTTGTTTTTAGATTTTTAATAATATTTCATGTGATATTCCCATATCGTTCACCCAACTTATTCTATTCTTTTAGATTTTATAGATTTTTAGAAAAAAAATATTATCTAGAAAAGAAATACATAGTGAATTAGAAAAACGCAGATTTTGTTGAACAATATGAACAATAGATGTCTTTCACATCCAGCTATATCAATGAAAAATTTATTAATTTTTATTTAAATGGCAGTTCCAAAAAAACGTACTTCTGCATCAAAAAAGCGTATTCGTAAAAATTTTTGGAAACGGAAGGGGTATTGGGCAGCGTTAAAAGCGTTTTCCTTGGGGAAATCTCTTGCTACTGGGAATTCAAAAAGTTTTTTTTGTGCGACAAACAAATAAACTAAGAAATAAAACATAACACGTTGAAATAATCTAAATCGACCTGACTCAAAAATTGACTCATTTCATTTCGAAAATAAAATTTCCGAATTCCATTTCTTATTGATTAACTCAACAGGGAATGGAATTCGTTCCGCTCTTAGATTAGCATATGGAGAATAATAATTCTTCTGTTTACCTTTTACCTTACCTTAACGAATTCAAAAAAAATACTTTTTTTGGGGGGGGTTCTATCCTTTAATTCATGGTGGGACTATCGAGTTTTTTAGGAATTCAGGTTGAGAAGAGTATAAAAAAATAGACAATAAAACTAAGACCCTAAATGAAAATAATGAACCTTCAAATATCCATTTGAACAAAATTTTATTCATCAAATTCAATCTTTCCTAAAAAATATTGCACCCAATTGAATTCTGAAATCTAGACGATTACTTATTCATAGACTATTATGAGGTCAAGACAAGCCGCTATGGTGAAATTGGTAGACACGCTGCTCTTAGGAAGCAGTGCTAGAGCATCTCGGTTCGAGTCCGAGTGGCGGCATATCATCCCCTAAAAAAATGAAATTGATCCTATAATGAATTCAATTTCCGATTTTGATTTTATAATTAAAGAACTCCCCTTTTATGATATTTTCAACTTTAGAACATATATTAACTCATATTTCTTTTTCGACCGTTTCAATTATAATTACAATTCATTTGATAACCTTTTTAATCGATGAAATCATAAAACTATATGATTCATCCAAAAAGGGCATAATAGTTACTTTTTTCTGTATAACAGGATTATTAATTTCTCGTTGGATTTATTCGGGACATTTTCCACTAAGCAATTTATATGAATCGTTAATCTTTCTTTCATGGAGTTTTTCCTTTATTTATATAGTTCCATATTTCAAAAAAAATCAAAATCTTCTAAGCACAATAATTGGCCCAAGTGCTATTTTTTCCCAAGGCTTTGCTACTTCAGGCCTTTTAACTGAAATACATGAATCCGCAATATTAGTACCCGCCCTTCAATCTGAGTGGCTAATAATGCACGTAAGTATGATGATATTAGGCTATGCGGCCCTTTTATGTGGATCATTATTATCAGTATCACTTCTAGTCATTACAGTTAGAAAAAATAGAAGGTTTTTTTCTACGAGTAATCATTTATTAAATTTAAATGAGTCATTTTTCCTTGGGGAAATCGAATCCATGAATGAACGAAGAACTGTTTTACAAAAACCTTCTATTTTTTCTCCAAGGAATTATTATAGGTCGCAGTTGATTCAACAGTTGGATTATTGGAGTTACCGGGTTATTAGTCTAGGATTTATCTTTTTAACCATAGGAATTCTTTCTGGAGCAGTATGGGCTAACGAAGCATGGGGATCCTATTGGAGTTGGGACCCAAAAGAAACTTGGGCTTTTATTACTTGGGTCATATTTGCAATTTATTTACATACTCGAACAAATATAAAATTCAAGGGTACAAATTCAGCAATTGTGGCGTCTATTGGATTTCTTATAATTTGGATATGCTATTTTGGAGTCAATTTATTAGGAATAGGACTACATAGTTATGGTTCATTTACATTAACATCTAATCTAATTGAATAAAAAGGGAAGTTCTTCCGATATCAGATAAAAAACATTGTTTGAGCTGGCTAGAACCCCGCGAGTCGCTAACATATTTGAATTTGATTCGCGGGGTTCTAGCCAGCTCATTTTACTTAATCATTTTACTTAATGCAAGAGAAGAATAAAAAGCCTTCTTTTTGTCATTGTACAACAAACATTTTTTTAAATGATAAGATTTTTTTCATTTTGATTCTTAAAAAAATCAAAACTATCTATAAAAAGAATTAGATAGAATAACTTCAACCCTTTCAACTGCTAGTGAAAGAACGAAATCGGGATACATACCAATACCGAGTACAGGTAAAAAAATCGAGATCAAAAGAAATAACTCTCGCGGCCCAGAATCAAAAAAATAAGAGTTTGGGCCATTAAATATCTTGTATCCATAAAACATCTGGCGTAACATAGATAATAAATAAATAGGAGTTAATATCATTCCAATTGACATTACAAAAGTAATTAGGAGTTTTGTAATTAAAAGATATTTTGAACTAGTAATTAGTCCAAAAAAGACTATTAATTCGGCAACAAAACCACTCATACCTGGTAATGCCAGGGAGGCCGTCGAAAAGCTACTGAACATCGTGAATATTTTTGGCATTGGAATAGCTATTCCACCCATTTCGTCAAGATAAACAAGACGTATTCTATCATAAGTTGTTCCGGCCAAGAAAAAAAGCGCAGCACCAATAAATCCGTGCGAGATTATTTGTAAAAGGGCTCCGTTGAGTCCCATATCCGTGATAGAACCAATTCCTATAATTATGAAACCCATATGAGATACAGAGGAATAGGCTATTCTTTTTTTTAAATTCCGTTGACCGAGAGATGTTGAAGCTGCATAGATTATTTGCATTGCGCCTACTATTATTAACCAAGGAGAAAATAGAGAATGAGCGTGGGGAAATAATTCCATATTAATCCGAACTAATCCATACGCTCCCATTTTTAATAAGATTCCAGCTAGAAGCATACAAGTACTATAATGTGCCTCTCCGTGGGTATCTGGTAACCATGTATGTAGGGGTATGATTGGCAATTTGACAGCAAAAGCAAGAAAAAATCCAATATAAAATATTATTTCCAAGGCCACGGGATAGGACTGATTAGTTAATATTTCAAAATTTAATGTTGGTTCAGTAGAACCAAATAAACCGATACCCAGAACTCCCATTAAAAGAAAAATAGAACCCCCCGCTGTGTACAAAATAAATTTTGTAGCCGAGTACAGACGTTTTTTTCCTCCCCACATGGATACAAGTAGATAAACGGGAATTAATTCTAACTCCCACATGAGGAAAAAAAGTAAAAGATCTCGAGAAGAGAATAATCCTATTTGCCCACTGTACATTGCTAACATCAGAAAATGAAATAATCGAGAATCTCGAGTAACCGGCCAGGCCGCTAAAGTGGCTAAAGTAGTGATGAATCCCGTCAGTAAAATGGGTCCTATAGAGAGTCCATCTATTCCTAAGCTCCAATGGAAATCCAAAAAATGGATCCATGTATAATCTTCCATTAGTTGGATTAATGGATCATCCGATTGAAAATGATAGCAGAATGCATAAGTCGTTAGAAGAAGTTCTAGGATACAAATACATATAGTATACCACCGGATTCCTCTATTGCCCCTATGTGGAAGAAAAAAAATTAAGCAACCCGCAAATATTGGCAAAACGACAATTATTGTTAAGCAAGGAAAATGGTTCGTGGTAAAGATAAGATAGACTTGGGCCAGAAAAATCCGTGCTCAAAATGAAATTGAGCACGGATTTTTTCGGTAAAAAAAAATGTATTCAAGTAGAGTTTTATGGAATGTATCAATAAGCTAGACCCATACTGCGAGTTGTTTCATGCCATAAATAAACTCGAACACTCAAAAAATCCGTCGGGCAGGCGGATTCACATCTCTTACAACCAACACAGTCTTCGGTCCTTGGAGCGGAAGCGATTTGTTTAGCTTTACATCCGTCCCAGGGTACCATTTCTAATACATCAGTGGGGCACGCTCGAACACATTGAGTACATCCTATACATGTATCATAAATCTTTACTGAATGTGACATTGGATTTATACATTTTTGAACGTCATAAATTTTCAGTCTAGTAAACTAACTTAATACTTAACAAATGAATCCTATAGTTCGATTCCAGACGAATCAATGGGTGATCAGAATCAATTTACTTCTGAATTGATTGATGAGGGAGGTCCAAAATACTTTGATTTTTCATTTTTTGAAACCACGATCATACCTTGCCCGTATCAAACCCGCTAATCTGAATTAATTTAGTAATATTCAAATTTTCATTTATATGATTAATACTATTTATTCAATAAATTTGATTGGTTAATACGAGTTGATTTTCTATTACGATAAATTGATGAAACAATAGCAAGTCCAATAGCTGCTTCAGCGGCTGCAATAGTTATAACAAAAATTGAGAAAATGTCTCCTCTTAATTGACGATTATCAAAAATATCAGAAAATGTTACAAAATTGATATTAACTGAATTTAATATAAGTTCAAGACACATAAGGGCTCTAACCATATTTCGACTTGTGATCAACCCATAAATACCAATAGAAAATAAATAGGCACTCAAAACAAGTATATGTTCGAGCATCATTAACCAACTCCTTATCAATTTTGATTGATTTTAATCTGAACAATAATTCAATCGATTTGATTTTAACAAATATGGAACAATAGAAATAAATTCAAATTA